CTGCGGTACTCTATGTAAAATTCCCTCCAAAAATAAAATAGAGGGGAAGATACCAAAGCAGTCTTGTATCAGACTGGCTGTCTTCTTGTAGTTGGATCCCCAAGTTTTTGGAATGCTCCAAACTCTACTTGAGCATCCAAATCTGGGTCAATACCAGCAAAAACATCTCTGAACAAGGTTCTAGCACCATGCCAAATGTGTCCGAAGAAGAAGAGCAAAGCAAACGAAGCATGCCCAAAAGTAAACCAACCCCTTGGACTGCTACGAAAAACACCATCGGATTTCAAAGTCGCACGATCTAATTCAAAAATTTCACCCAATTGAGCGCGTCTAGCATATTTTTTCACAGTAGCAGGATCACTATAACTGACTCCATTGAGTTCACCGCCGTAGAACTCAACGGTTACACCTACTTGTTCAACACTATATTTCGATTCTGCCCTTCTAAAAGGAACATCAGCTCTAACAATTCCATCGCCGTCTACCAAAACGACTGGAAATGTTTCAAAAAAAGTAGGCATACGACGTACAAAAAGCTCACGGCCTTCTTTATCTCTAAAGATAGGGTGTCCTAACCATCCAACCGCTATTCCATCTCCGTTATCCATTGAGCCTGCCCTGAATAATCCTCCTTTTGCCGGATTATTGCCGATATAATCATAAAAAGCTAATTTTTCAGGAATTTTAGACCAGGCTTCTGATAAACTTTGATTTTCGGCTAGCCCAGCGCTAATTCTTCGATATATCTCTTGCTGGAAGTAACCCTGATCCCATTGATAGCGAGTCGGGCCAAATAATTCGATGGGGGTAGTTGCTGAACCATACCACATAGTTCCAGCAACAACAAAAGCTGCAAAAAAGACAGCTGCGATACTACTGGAAAGTACGGTTTCAATATTTCCCATACGCAATCCTTTGTATAGACGTTGTGGCGGTCGGACGCTAAGATGGAATAAACCCGCTAATATGCCCAATGTACCTGCTGCAATATGATGAGAAGCTATTCCTCCCGGAACAAAAGGATCAAACCCTTCCACGCCCCACGACGGATTTACAGGTTGTACTTTTCCCGTTAGTCCATAAGGATCGGACACCCATATTCCGGGACCATACAAGCCTGTTACATGAAATGCACCAAAACCAAAGCAAGCCACCCCGGAGAGAAATAAATGAATTCCAAAGATCTTGGGCAAATCCAAAGAAGGTTTTCCTGTCCGTTCATCACAAAATATTTCTAGATCCCAATAGACCCAATGCCAGATAGCTGCCAAAAAGCATAAGCCAGAAAACACAATATGTGCCCCAGCTACACCTTCGTAACTCCAAATTCCCGGATTCGTTACAGTCCCCCCTGTGATACTCCAACCTCCCCATGAATTGGTTATTCCTAACCGAGTCATGAAGGGAATAACGAACATACCCTGTCTCCACATTGGATCAAGAACAGGGTCAGAAGGATCAAAAACTGCTAATTCATACAGAGCCATCGAGCCCGCCCAACCAGCAACCAGAGCTGTATGCATTATATGAACGGAAAGCAACCGGCCGGGATCATTCAATACAACGGTATGAACACGATACCAAGGCAAACCCATGGAAAATACCCCTTTATCAAAGAAAAATAGACACTACGTAACTTTATTGCATTGAAAAAAACTATACTATGACTATCCTATGGACCTCCCTTGTTCGGTGGATTATTTCCTAAGAAGGGCTAGGTTACTATTTATTCTATTCTGTTTGTAATAATGGAATAATTCTGTTCGTAGGAACAAAGAGAAGCAGATTTATTCTATACTCGATAAGTACCAATACGCAATGGGGGGTTGGTACCATTTTCTATGAGTAAATGTTTATCATTAGAAGGACTTATTCGTAAAAATTTTCCTTTATTTATTTTGTCTTTCTTTCTAAATTTTTCTAATTTATGGATAAAATAAATATGATAAAGCCAATATTATAAAGACAATAAAACCATATTGTTACGTTTCCACATCAAAGTGAAATATAGTATTTAGTTCTTTTTTCTTTCAATTCATGCCTATTGGTGTTCCAAAAGTACCTTTCCGCAGTCCTGGAGAGGAAGATGCATCTTGGGTTGACGTATAGTGCGACTTGTCAGATATATTGGGTCATATGGGATTTCCCCGTTCTCTCCCCCGATCGAGATATCCTCTGTTTCGCCCAAGAAAGAGAAATTGAATCATCAAAAAATTGGAGCGTGAAGTGCAATTAGATGCATTCTTTGGGGAGATTCATAGTACTATTATCAATTAGAATAATTTATGGTTGGCTTTGGTTGGACTAAAAAATGAAGTATCCAGGCTCCGTTTAGAAAAAACCCAATTGGTAATATATCTATGATTACTACATGTATCATAAATGATTGCTGTTTGTTATTTGTAAAGTCATAACAAAAAGAAATGGTGATGGGAAGATTTGTCCTATATGTGCAAATCCAAATCGGGCAGATCTTTACCCGGAGTAGAGCATAGACCTA